TCTCTATTTTTTATAGTTATCTAAAAAATGATATATATATATATAAAAAACGAATTGTTATTAATCGATTCCAATATCTCCAAGTTGAAAAAAGAATCGAATATTCATTGATCAAATCATTTACTCCATCATAGTCTGATAGATCTTTTGAAGAACTGATTAATCAGATGAGAATAGAATAAAGATAGAGTCCCATTCTACATGTCAATACCGACAAAAATGAAATTTATAGTAAGAGGAAAATCCGTCGACTTAAAAAAATCGTGAGGGTTCAAGTCCCTCTATCCCCAAAACCCTAAAAAGGGGCCCGTTGGCCTCTTTAATTAATCATTTATCCTTTCATTAGCAATTTACAATTCGTTATGTTTCTCATTCATTCTACTCTTTCACAAGCGTATCTGAGCTGAGCGGAATTTTTTTTTCTTATCGCGAGACTTGTGACATATATTATATATGATACACGTACAAATGAACATCCTTGCGTAAGAAATCCCCATTGTTAAATTTGAATGATTACCAACCAATACATATCATTTGTCTACTGTACTGAAACTTCCAAAGTCTTATCCAAGCCCTGAAATTTCGTGGATCTTCAAAAAGAAGACTTTGGAATAGCTTTTTTCTTATTTATAATTGACATAGACTCAAATCATCTATTAAAATAAGGATAATGCGCAATGGTCGGGATAGCTCAGTTGGTAGAGCAGAGGACTGAAAATCCTCGTGTCACCAGTTCAAATCTGGTTCCTGGCACATGATGAATTTGTATGAGTATCCATTCTTTCTACAAATTCATTAATATGGGTCCACGTATTCATTAAATAATATAGATCATGAAAAATACCGATACATCATGATGTCTGGAGATATACCCTTAAAATAAACTATATTTTTTACTCTATTTATAGATGAGTAAAATAGACAAGTAAAGATAAAGAGTATATATATATAAAATATATAAATATGTAAAAGAAAATAATTTTATTTTGTTTCCTCTTCTTTTTTATTTGTTCATACTCTGTCTCCTCGCGTTCAATTAACACTTTATACATAGTTGAAAGGTTCAATTAGTTGGTTATAAGACTCAAAAGTCTAGTCTAGGGGAGTTGAAGGGCGGGAATGGCCAAGATTCATCTCAGATACAGTACAAATAGAATCCGATTATCTTTTCATATCATATTCGATTTATTCATTTCCCCCTACGTGACTTTCTAAAGCACATCTAAACGATGTGCGTGATACATAGTTCATGATGTAAAACTCGTTTAGTTCATCCTATTAGCTTAGCTTGGCTCATCCAAAATAAGTATCTTAAAAATTTGATAATCTGGACAAATCTCTAATTGTATTTTATTTATTTATTTAGAATCAATAATAATAAGATGAATGAGACTTCATTCTATTACTATGCTATATCTATAAGAGAACGTACAAATGTATTTGAATATCTGGAGTTGTAGAAGTGAGGATTAGTTTCGTATTATTTAATGAGCATCTTGTATTTCATAAAAATTGGGGGCAATATAATCCTTACGTAAGGGCCATCCTACCCAACTTTCAGGCATTAAGATACGCTTTAGGCGTGGATGATTATCATAAGAGATTCCCAACATATCATAAGATTCCCTTTCTGGAAAATCCGCACTTTTCCAAACCCAGAAAACAGACGGAATTCTAGGATTTATCCTTGCGGCAAATACTTTTATGCATACCTCTTCCGGTTGATCTATACCATACTCGATTCTCGTAAGATGATACACACTAGCTAACAGTCCGCCCGGTGCTACATCATAAGCACATTGGGAACGTAGATAATTGTAACCGTATACATATAAAATAACTGCAATGGAATGCCACTCCTCAGGCTTTATTTGTAAAGTTTCTATTCCTTGGTAATCGAAACCCAAAGATCTATGAACCAGTCCATGTTTGACTAGCCAAGAAGACAAATGACCCTGCATCTTTCCCCCCCCCATTTTTATTTGTATAAGTATTTCCCATTTATGATGAAAAATTTTTGAAGATTCACTCGTTCTTTGTTATTCTGTACATGAAGTATACTTCCTAATTCACTAATTCGTAGGAAGATACTGAACTTTTGTATTTGAAAAAAGTTTCAGGAGGGATGGTCTCCGAAGTAGATGATGGTTGATAGAGTAATCCTTGATTGTAATTTCCAGTATGAGTACTTGGGCCAACATGAAATTTGTGGTTAGTAGTAAAACACCGATTCTCCTCTTGAGACTTAATTCGATCTTCATAGATTTCTCGAGATAATTTCTTACGAAGTTTTGTTATAGCATCTATAACTGCCTCGGGTTTAGGTGGACAACCCGGCAAATAGACATCCACAGGAATTAACTTATCGACTCCCCGAACAGTACTATAAGAATCGGTACTGAACATCCCTCCTGTAATTGTACATGCTCCCATAGCAATAACATATTTTGGTTCAGGCATTTGCTCATATAATCTTACTAAAGAAGGAGCCATTTTCATT